GTCTTACTCCATGGATTCGAGGGAACAAGAGAACAATAGCCTGACAAATATTTTGTTCGGTCCGATTCAGGTGCCAATTCAGGTACCAAATAGAACCCATCATTGGTTTGATCATTGATAAGGTGAATACCCAGGCCCTTCAATGCTAGGCATAATGAGGATAAGGACCTCAAAATAACCTCTTTTCGTCCTATGAACTTTAAGGTGTATGAAGTATCATATTTGACTCTTGGGGCGGATTGATAGAGACTCCATTTAACTTAGGTTGATCTAGGCCGGAGGCAGACCTACGTCAGGGTAACCCTTCTTTGAAACACTTTGGTATTGCTCCCGGATCAGAATTCAAATAATGAATCCGAGCACATGGAGCCATCTCGTTATCTTCCTGTCAAGAAAAAATATGGTAGACTAGCCGATCTTTTTATCAGTTAATGAAAGAGCCCAATGCAAAAAAAAACGCATGTTGGGTCTTTGAAACAGTTCGAATCATTTCGATAATAATAAGTTTGATCTGTTTTACCGAGAAGGTCTACGGTTCGAGTCCGTATAGCCCTATACATTTTTGTATTCATTTCCTAATTAGTGCGTGTGACCGGCCGGTTGATTGTTCCATAGAAATGGAATCATTCCCACAGGATCACGGAGATCCCTCGGGGCTTGAAAACAATAATTTATTCCAATGGATCCAATCGGATCGGTATTTTCAAATCTCGGATAAACAAACCCATTCTTCTTCATTAATCTTCGTCTGTGAATGACATACGGCCTTTTTCCTCTTTTATTTGTCCATGATCCAAGATTTAGTGATACACCTTTGCTTTGGTATACCCAAGTCAATTTATGAAGTCAAAATCATAACATGAGCCTGGCTCAAGAAAAACTCCAACCTGACCCAACCAAATCAAATCCAAATTCAATCTAATAGTAAGTCACATTATCTAGAACCTATTCTTGTTCTTGTATTTGTAGAAAAGCCAGAGTTTCAAAAACGAAGCTCTTTGGTAAGTTTCATTGTACAATAGGCTTTTCTTTGTATAACCGGCTTAGCAAAGCAAGTCGTCATTTTTCTGTACAATACTTAAACTTATAACTTCTTTTTTTTTATTCCAATTTACCCAATCCAATTTGTTCATCATTCCAATTCTACCAATGCAGACTTTATCTAAAAAGATTAGGGCCCATTTGAACTTGGATGAGTTAGGAATCCCCCGACGTATCGCCTTTTGGCAGAACAACAATCCCAATTCATTGTTTTAGAGACAATGAATTGGTCCTAAATGTATCAACGCACCCTCTTCTATTTCTATGTTCTATGAGTTGGTTTTGGGATGGGGAGATTTTGTCTATCGAATCGTTCGACAACGCATGATTCCATTCGAAGTATCTTCTGTAAATCATTTACGATTCAGCCGACTCTACCATTAAACTATGCCCCATTTTGTAGGTTTGCTTCAAAAGAAACGTTTTTTGTTGTCACGAAACCTAACTCGTTGGTTGGTCCTGCTAGGTGTTATTATTACATTAAATAAATAAGTATTTCGAGTCATTCCAAATCACGATCTTTAGTCCTAGAAATGGGTCTGAAATGATTCTTTCAAGACTTCTAACTCGGGGGTAAAGCCGGGGCCGGGGTAGTACAGGTCCAAAGTTTCCTAATTTGGGTATAGGAACCCACGAGTTTTTATATGGAAGGGTTCTTCACAATTCAATGGATTGAATCAAATCAATTAAGTATAAATCTGGGACAGGGAGAGAGAATCGAATCGGTCGATGCATTCCGTTTTCGTATCCGTATCAAATCAATAGAAACAATAATCCTCTATCCGGATCTTAATGAAAAGAATACACCAACACAGCCACGTAGAATATACCATAAATCCCGAGATGGAAATTCCTAGAAATTCTATTACATCTGACTACTGACTATATTCTAAATCACTAAGAAAAAAAAAAAGAGAGAGAGAGAAAAAATGGGCCAGACCTCCTCTTTGGCTCTATTATATTAATAGAATATTGAAATTCTTTATGTTTAATATTTAATCTTATTTGAATAATATTGTTTGAATATTATTTCACTTTCAATTCATATTATTTAAAATATTCTTTCAAAAAAATTCCTTAATTCCTTTTTTTGTTTGATAGAAAACCCGAGGCAAGGTAGGAGAGAGTTTGATTTGTATAATAGCATTATATGTCTACACCATATCTAAATAGAATCGAAGTAAGTGTAAGTGGGATTCCATTGGATGAATCTTGAGACGATACATGACCCACAACAAGTAAACAAACGAAACTATGTGGTTTGATCAAAATTGTTGTTTCGACTAATGTAGTTATGGATGAATTGAGAATTCCAATTTGAATCAACTAATTCGGTATATTCCACATTAATAGGAGTGCTTCTATGTTTCTGCTTCACGAATATGATATTTTCTGGGCATTTCTGATAATATCAAGTGTTATTCCTATTTTGGCATTTCTAATTTCCGGAGTTTTGGCC